TTGATCATAATGATCAAATCCAAAATCTTTGTAGATAAAGCCAATCATTAGTTCCCAACCATGGGGCGAATGGAATCCTATGCATAAATCGGTTAATAAAAGAATAGAAAAAGCTTTTAGCGTGTCGCTCAAATTATATAGAAATTCTTGAAGACAAGAGTTAAGAAAAATAAGTTCTTCATTACCTAGAATAGAATAAAGACTTAGAATCAGGAAATAAATTATATTTGTTGAGAAATGTAAAATCGTATGGATACGACTCTCATTGTGCATCTTAATCAATTGGATCGTTTCTTTGTAGACTCCGGCATGAAGCTTTTGTAAAAGCCCTTGCGGGTATTCCTTTATCATTTCGTCGAAGCGGGATAGTTCCTCTAATTCTATGAATTTTTTTAGAATACCCCTTTCTTCAATATCATTCAAAAAAATTTCGGAGGGTCTAGTATTCCACCAATTATTAACCCAAGATTCCAGATTTTTGTTAAATGTAAATGAGAGAGAGATCCACCAAGGCAAAAATACTACAGATGCAAGATATAGAAGGGAAATAAATGCTTTCTTTTTTGCCATTTGCCCGTCTGTGAATTTTGAAATGAACTCGTCTCATTCGTCGACTCTATACGATACTAATATTTCTATCAAGTATCAGTTCTATTACATTACAAGTCTCGACCCTATATCCCTATTTTTTATTTGTGATTCAATACAGTGGTTGGTCCTTGAATTTAGAAAAAATAGAGGAAAACAATATACAATATAGAAATACAGAAATAGAATAATAAAGAGTCCATAAATGAATAAATAAACTCGAATATTATATATAATATTCTTTCAATATATATCAATTGCTCAAATTCGAAGCAATGGTCTCTTTTGGATGAATGCACGAAAAAGCCGTTTAAAATTAAAATTAATGAATATTATTCGCATTTCGAGACGCAAGAACTTACCAGTTATCAAGATATCAAAAAATTGCGAAAAAAAACTCGCCGGTGACCCGTAGTACAGGAATAATTAAGAGGAATTCTTTATTCCGAAATGTTTTGAGATGACTCTATTATTTCAATTTCTTACTTCTTTCGTTACTGAATTGATTTAAGTGGATTTAAATACGCCTAAAAAAAAAAAAGAATTTATGGACAAAAACAATTTATTTTTATGGTTGTTCCGCGTACGTTTACTTTTTTTTTCTAATCAGAGTTCGACAGAAACTTCAGCTAAGTTATGCTATAGAAAAAAGAGAAATAGAATTCTTGGGTTATAGTTTTTTCTTTTAAGAAAGCATTCAATTTTTTCAAAATACTTCAATTGGTACACGTAAGAAATAGGCCAATTCAGCGGCTTTCTGTTCAATTTCTCGTAGAGTAAAATTCTCATTGATACGAGTCAAGGGAATGGACCCCTGGCCTCTGATTTCGATATAAAGTATAGGACGAGAAAAAATACCCTCTTTAACTTCTATTCTGATGGATTGAATGTCTTTGATAAGGAATCGCAAGAAGATGCGACGATTTTTTCCAGGAAATCCCCAACGAAAAATACACACGATTCCTTCTTTTATATCGAATCGATCATAACCGCTACCCACATTCCACGCAATTGTGCACCACAAATATGAACTAAAAAAAAGACCCGCAATTCCATAGAAAGACATCACGATTCCTTGTGGAAAAAAAATTATTTGCTGAGAGGGAAATAACGGTATAAAATTCCTACCAAGATAACTATAAGTTCCAACCAATAAAAACCCCAATGAACCTAAAAAAAGGATAAGGGCCCAGCAGAAATTACTCGGTTTTCGAGACCCCGCTATAAGTTCTATCCATATACGGTCTGATCGACAACTCATACTATACTAGATCTAGTTCCATTGTATTGTAATTTGTAATTGGGAGGTAACATAACCCCAATAAATTTGACTTTCATTTTTTTGTTTCCGAAGTAACCCTCATCAACAAGCACTATTATGATGTGAAGCTTTAGGAGTAATTCATCAATTGTTTAGAGTTAAACTAAAAAATAACATCCCCCTTTTTATGTATATGATTTCTTATAGATATCCACAGACATGTAGATATATTTACTTTACGCTTCATAAATTTTCCCGATAGCAATTTATTTTCAAATGGATTTTCAAAAAGCTATAAGTCATTTACTCATATATGATGTTTATGCATACGAGCTTCTGCTCGTAGGAAACTACCCGTTATACCATATTCTACTAAAATAGATATTTGCGTTATGATCCAAGTAAGCCTAAGTCTTTAAAAAAATAGATAAGATTTACCCCCATAATATCTAAAATATCTTGTTTTTTTGAACATGAAGAGATAAAGAAACCATAGCAATTGCCGGAAATACTAAGCCCACTAAAGGCACAAAAATAGCGGGTAAGTTGCTGATAGTTGTCATAGAATGGGTACCTCAATTTAATATTTATACCTGTTATTTATTGTTCTATTTGTTGTTATATTAACATTTTAACCTGTTATAAAGATATCTTATACTTCATATATAATTATACTAGTATAATTATACTTAAGTGAGTATTGAATATATAGAAGGAGGTATAAAATATAAGTATATATTATGTATATATACTAAGATATAATAAGGAATAAATAGAATAGGAAGTAGAAATACTAATATATAGAGATACTAGTATAGAATCTATTCTAGTAAGTATATAATAAATGTAATGGAAATCAAAAGTGTAAATAAATGGGCTTATTCATCTTTCTATATGAAATAGATGTATGATAATCCACTTCTTTATTATTTTATTTATTTTTATTTTTTAATTATTCTTAATTATTAGTCTATTCTATTTATTCGAAATTTTTTCTAGTATATTATAATTTTAGAATATTAATTTAATATCGATAAAAAAAAAATATCCTCATAATTATTTCTACAATTCAATCTTATGTTACCAAAGAAAAATACACTTTTTAGACTTTTCCTTTCATTCCTATAAACTAAATTAAACTAAATAACTACTTGGTCACCCCCAAACAAATAATAAAATGTAGAATTAATTTAATTATTAAATTAAAATTAAGGCTTATACGTTTCTACTTGAATTGAATTTTCATTCAAAGGAAAGAAAGCATGTAGCTGAAATATTTCACTCAGAACTCCTTTTAAAGGATTACGTGGTACGATTGGATCAAATAAGCCCTTATGGAATAAATATTCAGCTACTTGTGAACCCTCAGGTACTGTCTTATTCAATGTTTGTTCAATTACTCTTTTACCAGCAAATGCAATGTAGGCATCGGGTTCGGCAATAATGATATCTCCCAACATACCAAAACTGGCTGTCACCCCACCCGTAGTAGGAGATGTAAGGATTGCTACATAGAATAACTTTTTATTTAATTGATAATCATATAAAGCAGAAGATATTTTAGCCATTTGCATCAAGCTCAAACTTCCTTCTTGCATGCGTGCTCCTCCAGAAGCACACACTAGAATAAGAGGTAAAAATTGATTGGTAGCATACTCAATCAAACGTGTGATTTTCTCACCCACTACAGATCCCATACTACCCCCCATAAACTGAAAATCCATAACCCCAATTGCTACAGGAATACCATTTAGTTTACCTGTACCTGTTTGAACAGCCTCAGTTAATCCTGTCTTTCTTTGATAAGAATCAATACGATCTTGATAAGATTCTTCCTCCAAATGAAATTCAATAGGATCTTGATAAGATTCTTCCTCCGAATGAAATTCAATAGGATCTTGATAAGATTCTTCCTCCGAATGAAATTCAATAGGATCTTGATAAGATTCTTCCTCCGAATGAAATTCAATAGGATCCAGAGAGACCATGTCTTCATCCATAGGATCCCAAGTACCCGGATCAATCAAAAGTTCGATTCTATCCGAACTACTCATTTTCAAATGACATCCACAATGTTCACAAATATTCATTTTTGATTTAAAAAATTTCTTATAATTTAATCCATAACAATTTTCGCATTGAACCCACAAATGCCTGTATTTTTGAGTTCCATCTAAATCATTAGAACTTTCGCTTATAGTTAAATCACTATCATCCGTACTAGTTGTTGTACTGGAACTTTCGTTTATAGTTAAATCACTATCATCCGTATTAGTTCTTGTACTGGAACTTTCGCTTTCATTACTATTTTCGCTACAAATATAACTATAAATGTAAATGGAACTGTCATTGTAATTTTCACTACTAGTTAAAATGGAGCTATCAATACAGATTTGATAACGAAGATAACTGTCAATGCAACTATTAACATGATTATTCCAACTATATTTAGTATCATACACGTAACGACCATAGCGAGGATCGTCATTCTTCGATACATTATTCAGATAACTATAATTCTGATAACTATAAAAATAATTTTCTGGTTGACTTAGAAAAGAATCATTATTGTCAATCTCAAAAATTTCATTTTCAATATCAAAATATATGGAGTAACTAGCATTATTACTATCCCTAACTAAAAAAGTGTCATCAGATAGCAAATTCCCAATGTACCGGACGTCGACTAAATGATCAACATTACTGTAACTAGAATTGTTACTCTCACCCCCATTAGGTATGCCTTTATCCATTATAATCGGATCTTCATTTACACTGGTATTTTCAATAGGATCACCAAGACTTTTTATTGATTTACTTAGCCCACACCTGTATTCTAATACCCTGCTAACGAACATTGAATTGAACCGCCATTTTTCCATAGAACTTTCTTGCCCCTAATTTACATGAAAATACAATATATGAATAGTCATTTGATGAAAATCATTTGAATATGCCGATTCGAATCAGAATAAACATATAAAGACAATCGCTAGGGTTATTAACTAATAAAATAACAAGTCGGTACTGAAAAAAGATTCTTTGTGAGAACTCGAAGTACCGCTTCGCTATATATGCTAAAATATGATATGCTAAAATATGATGAAAGCCTTTTTTCAATTATAAAAAATTAATTATAAATAGTGGGCTC